TATGGGGCAATTACTTAGAAGTACATTTTGTGCAACAGCCCTTCCTATCTGATAGAAAAGGATCCCATGATCCTGAACTGATCTTATCTGGGATCGAAAATGCCAAGTTTTTCTATGAAGAGCTGATCTAATTGTATTAGTTTCTATAATGGATTTCTTCTGTGTAATACTAATTGATAGGGCCTCATTGATAAGTGCTACAAGATCTCGTGCATTGGAACCCATGGTTATGGACCCGAATCCAGTAGTATGGAACATCTTCTTTTCCAAGTGAAATCCCCTAGTATATGAAAGAATGAAAAAGTGCTTTCGTTGTTGTGGAAGAAGAAGCCTTCGTATCTTAATGCATGTATTTAATTTATTCGGAGCTATTAGAGCGGGATCCACTTTTTGGGGAATATGAGTCGAAGCAATAACAAGAATCTTTCCAGTGGAACATCTTTCACTGGAGAGATAGTTCTCTAATAGACCGAGGGATAAGTAATTCGACTCATTCACATGCAGATCATGAATGTTTGGAATCCATATTATGCAAGGAGACATTGCTTTTGCTAATTCGAATTGAAGGGTGATCTCAAATCGGTCTATTTTCGGCGTCATATACATAGTTAGCACATTCGTCATAGTTAGCAGCTCCATATCAATATCAAGGTCATCATCACTATCATCAATACCATCACTATCATCAATATCGTCACTATCATCAATATCAAGGTCATCATCACTATCATCAATATCGATATCATCAATAAGATAACCTTTAAGCTTGTCGTCCAGGAACTTGTTCGGAAATACCGTAATGAAAGGAACATAGGAGTTTGTCGCTAGGTATTTGACCAAACAGGATCGTCCAGTTCCTATAGAACCTATCACTAAAATACCTCTAGAAGGGGATAGGGCTAAGCGGAGCGAAAAGGGTTTTCCATGAGGAGATGGGGAATGAAAACTATTAGCCCCACACGAGGTTTGTGAATAAGTGATTGTCTGATAATGAGCAAGGAATATCCGTCTTTCTGCTAAACAGGATCTATTGAACTCATAATTCATTAGATCCTTTTGATGAATGTCAACTAAGTATCGTAAGGAAATTGATCCCGGTTGTTCAATCATTTGATAACCAGAGTCATTCTTTGATAAATGATCACTATGAGTCAGACTCAATAGAATTTGATCAATCCCTTTTTCTGTCGTTAAGGTGGAGAACTGAACCAAGAATTCTCTTTCTTCATCATCAATCGAATCACTGTTCGCGACCCAGAATTCGATTTTCTCATCAATCCAATCACCGTTCACGTTTTTTCTTTTTCTTATCAATGAATAGATCTCTTTACTTGTACGACTTAGATGTCTCGTATTTCTCGAAAAAATGATTCGATTGATGGGATTTGGTATGATACTTACAAGATCGATGAGATTGATCTTCCAATATTTATTCTTAGAACGTATTGATTTGACCCCATAAGCGGGACCACCACCCAATAGCATGTTGCCACCAGAAGCAGAACCCCGTATTTCTTCCAGAGAATCTCCTAATTGTTCCAGAACAACTAGAAAGAGATTTTTTAACCAGAAAGAATTCAGTTCAGATGTAGGATACCTATCCAGAAGTTTTCGAAATTCCATCATGTATGATGGAATCATCAAAGATTTGATCTTTTCTAACTCTGTCTGTAACTCACTAGAGGCTCGGGAAACAAAGAGAAGATGTATACGAACGAGATATCCAGCAACAAGAAGAAGGAAAAAGATTGAATAGAGGAACTCCCGAGCATTTGTTGATCTCAGATGTGCCCATATCAATGGAACGGGTGACTCATTATTTCGATGAATCATTTCTTCGGGCAGAAGAAGATTCTGTAAACATTGACTCGAAATCTCACTTATCAGAGTCCATTTTGTAAGAATCTTCTGAGGAATTGTAAGAATCTTCTGAGGAATTGACCGTGATATATCTGATCCATGCATCATATCATGAAAAACATGAAAAATGGATACAAATTTTTGACTGCTACTTAGTATCGGCAATGGGTCTGAAAGAGTATCTAAAAGGGTGAAATTGAGATATTTGCACCCTATCGAAGTAAGGAACCATGGCATATATGTTTGGAACAGATTCCATTTTGAGAGATTTGAAAAAGCACTATCTCGTTGAAAGGTTCTATACATCTGCCCTTTCTCAACGCATTTCTTTAGACAAAGACTCCGTTTTTTCCTCTTTCCGGATGGTAAATACTTCTCAGAACATGGAGTGTGAATCAAACCCATGTTTGAATTGAAACTGAGATACTGATGCAAGTTATTCCCTTCTGAATCAGATAGATTCATATCTGAAAGAGGCTGACAAGAAGTTCTTTCCAAATTGACTATTTGTTCCTCTGTTAGAGGTGTTGCAGAAATGTCTGCGATCGAGTAAATAGCTCTACGAACGAATGGATCGGATCGAATTTGAAAATGTAATAAAGATTTGTACAATTTGTACAAGTTATACGTTTCATCACCA